ACATAAAAGAAATGATTAAATAAAAGGTAATAGAATTAAAGAGAATCAAATAAGGGATTTATAGGTGTACCATAACTAAAGTTCAAAATGGTCATCCTTTACAAAGTCAAATAACTTAGCTATAAAAAGAATCAAATAAATTTAAAGTATATAATAAATTATAATAATATTAAGTAGAAGATTGCTGTGAAGGAGGGATACTGGGTTCTATGGGAGATCTTAAAAATTCTTTAGGATAAATATAAAATTTTACCTCACCATAGACAGTAGCCATATAATATATTAATTTAAGAGAGTTACTATAACTTAAGAGCCCCGCTCCTGCGGGGGTCATCCCCCTTTTCAGGGTAATGATAATCAAATAGAATAAATCTAATAATAAGGTGTATATCTCCCTTTGTGTGTATAAGAAAAATGAGTAAATAAGAAGTTGATCGTAAGTTTAGAGAGAACAAGGGCTAAAATAGGAGTATAATAAGTAATGTTACAAATGGTAATCTGTTTTAAATATTAAAAATTCTTTAGGATGAATATTAAATTTTGCCTCACCATAGACAGGGGGCTTATGATATTTTTATTAAAGAGATAAACCATAACCTATGATAACTAAAGGTAACTCATTTAAAAAAGTCAACTTCTCTAAGTCAAATGTTTCAAATGTTTCAAATGTTTCAAATGTTTCAAATGTTTCAAATGTTTCAAAAAAAATTAAGAATCCCTGTAATTTGTAGGATAAAAGGGAAATAATATTTGTTGGAGAAGGGTACAGTGAATAATGGTAACTTATAGTAAATCTTTTTAAATAGTAATGCACCATTGATCATTGGTTATAAAAGGTCAATAGCAGTGGTATGTGTGATAAATAGGTAAATAAATAAAAATATCCGGTAAAGAGTAAAACCCCAGGAGCTTGAGTTTTAGATAGTTTTGATTCAATTTGAAAATTAAATTAACCTAAATTAACCTAAATTAAAAATAGGAAATATTGAGTTTAGAAGGTTACAATAACCTATCATAACACTAGGTAAGATAAAATAAATAAAAGAGAAGAGAGATAAAAAGCCCAGCTTTGCTGGGGTTTTCCCGGTTCTAGGCAAAATTAGTAATATATAATATCAAAGTTAAAAAAATTGAAAATAATAAGGGTTATGAGCTAAATTAGCTATTTTTAGGTATATTAGAACTAAAGTTAATAATGGTCTTCAGTCTCTAATAAAATTAAGTAAAAATTTGAGTTATCTCCCACAAAGTGTGGATTACCTCCATCCCGGACCTTATTTGTAAAAATGAACTATAACTTATGGTCACATCTAGTAAATAAAAAATAATTATCATTACTTTGAGAGAAAGATATAATAAGGTTAATACCCTCTCTATGGTTTTTCGTAGCAAACTCTTAATAATTAAGATCAACTTCACTGAGCAAGAGGTTATTTAAGTAGTACAAGAATAAAAGTAAAAAAGCTGGTCGATGGTCTTAAAAAAATTCAAAGATAATAAGATAAAAATTTAAGATCGGCAGGACGATAAACATAAATGATCATTTACTGAATTAAAAATAATAAACAAGGGTTTTAGTAGTGTACAAGAAGTGATGATAACTCAAAGTGGATCCAACAAATCTAAATTAAGATTCTTCCTTAGGAAAGTTGATAAGAGATTCCTTTAAATTAAAATTAATAGTAAACATATATGATTGTATCTTTAAAAAATGTTCTCAAAGAAAATAATTGAAGTTTGGATTTGGAGAGAGACTGTTACCTATTATAACTTCTAGTAGATCAAAAATTATCTAATTCAAAAAATATAGAGGAAATGACCTTGATTAACTTATTTTAAGAATACTGAAAGTAACCATGATTCACTGTATTCTCTTATAAACTAAATCTTCTTAAAGAGAAACTAGAACGAATTATTATAATAATTTGTTCCTACCTGTGGTACGAACTCCCGCTAAGCGGGGGTTCCTCCCTCCGGGACGAATTAATAATTTATTTGAAACTTTTGATTTGAGGATGTCACTGTTAGTGATCTTTACTTGTAGTGTACTGAAATTAAAGCTCTCGTCCCGATACTAAAAGTTATTAATAAGGAAATTGCTAAAAAAAGATTTTTAGAGATATTGATTTTGAGTAACTGTTTCCTATCATTACTTTACATATATGTAATTTAATTAAGTTTGCGACTATTAACCCTCCCTTCGAGTAGTTAGAAAAGATATAAACTTGATGATCTTGATTAGATTATTTTTATTATATAAGAAGTAATTATGATTAACTGTATCCTCTTCTAAACTAAATTTTCTTAAAGGGAAAGTCGAATTAATAATTTATTTGAAAGAGATATACCTTAATAGTATAGAAAGATTATTTTTAATAAGAGAAAATAACTATTAGTGGTTAAATTGAACCTTAAATATTTATTATTTGATAATTTATTGGAAACTTTTGATTGGATTATGTCACTATTAGTGATGATAACTTAAGGTGTTCTTAAATTTAACCTCTCGTCCCGATACTAAAAGTTATTTAAAAGTAAATAGGAAAACTATTTTTAGAGATATTGATTATTTGTTACTATTTATTATGATAACTTAAGATACATGAAATTTAACTAAGTTCGAGGAGTTAGAAAAGAAATAAACTTTATTACCTTGATTTGACTTTTTGGATTGATTAGAACTCCCGCTAAGCGGGGGTTCCTCCCTCCGGGACGAACGAATTATTATAATAATTGGTTCCGGGACGAACTAACCATTATTTACTGTACCCTATTCTAAATTAAAAGGAAAGGAGAAATATTTTTTATCAATATTATCACTTAAGATATACTTAATTTTATTAAGCCTTTTACTTTTTTTAAAGAGACTTTAACTGATCTTTACTATTAGTGAGATAATTTTATTCTTATTTTCGGATAAGCTAGATTCGAACTAACAAAATCTCACACCCAAAGCAAGTACATGAACCAATACATGTTTTTATCCGGTGAAAGGTGATAACTTGGAATTGAACCAAGAACTTCTTATACCACAAATAAGCATTCTACCATTGAATTACTATCACCATTATTAGGGGGGTTAAAAAATTAGTGTAAATTAATACTATCATTAATGAAACCACATGTTAAAATAGCAAAAACATATGCTTGAATAAAGGCAATACCAAATTCTAATAAAGAAATAGCAACTAAAATAGTAATAGGTAGGAAACCTAAAACAAAAGCAATTAAGTTTAGACCCATAAATGAGAAAATTAAACTACCTAAAATTGACATAGTTAAATGACCAGCAATAATATTAGCACCTAATCGAATACCTAAACTTAAACCTCTAGCAATATAAGAAACGAATTCAATAAGAACTAAAAGAGGGATAAGAGGAGTAGGAGTACCAGAAGGTAAGAATAAACCAAAGAATTTAGCTTTATGAACAACTAAACCTAAGATTGTAGCACCTACTAAAATTGATAAACTAATACCTAAAGTAAAGATTAATTGTGCAGTAGTAGCATAACTATAAGGGATTAAACCTAAGAAATTAGAAAATAAGATAAGTACAAAAAGACTCCAAATGAAAGGGAAATATACATGACCATTTACTTTACTATGACTATTATTTTGAATTTGACTATCAACTAGACTAAGCATAGTATGATGAATAGCTTCCATAGCAATACCAAATCTTTGAGGAATAATATTAGAGTTATTAGGTAAAAGATTAATAACAGCTAAAAAGATTAAGATCGCAGCACAAAGAGCTAAATAAAAACCAAAGTTAGAGAAAGATAAATTAAGATTAAAAAGCTGGATAGCTAAATAATTACTTAATTCGAATTGTTCTAAAGGACTTTTAATAAACATGAAAAAAGTAGAGAAAACTTTAAAATTCTGGTCAATGACCAATTAGTATCAAGATTACAATGATTTTACTAAGTACAGACGGAAGGACTTGAACCTTCAGAACTTTACGCCTAAAGTAAATATGTTTGCCAATTTCATCACGTCTGCTTAATGAACAGAACCTTTGAGAGATTAATAGGAAGTGATGCTAAGTCTCAGTAGTCCTTTCTCAACCCAAAGTATAAATAGTTATCACCTAAATCTTAAATTCGCTCATAAAAACTCTAAATAAAGATAATTCTAGCTTAGATTCATAAATCTTTATAGAGATATAACTTAAAAGAATATTAAGTCATTGTTATTTATATTTATTATTTATTCAAGAGCAGTCCGACTCGAACGGACAATACCTGATTTGGAATCAAGAGTTTTAACCATTGAAACTATACTCTTTACCTAAAGTTGGACTCGAACCAACACACCTTCACGGTGACAAATCTTAAGTTTGTTCTGTCTACCAATTTCAGCATTTAGGCGCGTAATATATTTGCAGATAGTCCGACTCGAACGAACATAATCTAAGTGGAAATCAGAGGGTCTACCTATTAACCTATATCTGCGAGTTTTAACGAATCTGACCCAGTACGAGTGGGCATCCATTATCGTGACAAGATAATACTTTACTTTAAGCTACAGATTCATGTGCTTTGAAAAGGAATCGAACCTATATATCAGTAGCTTCAATACTGTACTTTAACCGTTAAGTTATCAAAGCTTTTATATTCTTAATAGTAAAATAAGGTTGAATTCTGTAGAAATATTTAAATAATAAATAAATTTTAAAAAAGTGCGACCGAAGGACTTGAACCTCCATCCACTGATCATGAGTCAATGATGTTGACCAAATTACACTAAATCGCAATTTAGAGATTAAATATATTATTTTATGCTAGATAAGGATAATGGTATGTGATGAATTACATAAACTGAATTATTAAGATTATCATGAGTTATTAAATCACTTGTATTAAGCATGAATTACTGTTTTAATTTTTAATAACAATAGACGGATAATAAAGAATATGAAAAAAAGTTAAAGTGACCGTTAAAAGGAAATATAGCAATTAAACATAAGTTACCATTGACCTTTAAAAAGTTAATTAATTTATTCATAATCCCATTGGTCTTATTCCCGACTATGTCGGTACATAAATTAAGTGATAAGTAAAAAATTCAAAAGCCAAGCTCCTGGGGTTTTCCCCGGAAACGGGGATAATTTATTCTATTTTAGAGATAGATCAAATTATCTAAGAAACAATATAGCTTTATTTATTTTTATTTGAGAGGATATGCCATATTTGCCATATGTTATAGTGAATTATAATTAATTAAGAAATCCTATAAAATAATTATTAATATTCCTAGGATAAGAAGGAACCTCTTTTTATGTGTCTTTTAAATTATTAAGAAGAAGCCCCGCGGTGGTTCCGCCTGGTGGGCAGAATAGATTATGGGAAAATCGAATTTCCGATTATGAAGAGTTTGATTTTTGGGTAGGTTACATTGATAAAACATATATCATTAGAGACTTTTTTAACCCTTAATTTCTAAATATTAAGCCATATATATCTATTAAAGCTCTCAGCTCATCTCTTTATTTTTTAATTTAATATTTTGAGAAGTTACAGATTAATTGGATTTTGATCTTAATTCTTTTGAAACTGGGGGTTTTTAGGGGTTAATTTTTAAATAATGGGGGTTTTAAGGGGATAAATTTTTAAACACTTTTAATTGGAAGAGAATTAAAGGCATGTTCGTGAACAGGAGAATGTAATAACCATTCAATTGAATCTGCTACTCCTAATTTTTCATTTACGAATACTACGTTATCATCAAAATAACTTGGAATTAAATATGGATTTGTTGTTACCACTCTATTTGATGTATATTGATCGTAAATTACATAAAGGAATAAGAATAGAGAAATAATTGAAACTGCTGATCCTACACTTGAAACAAAATTCCATCCAATAAAGGCATCAGGATAGTCAGGAATTCTTCTAGGCATACCATTTAATCCAAGGAAATGTTGTGGTCCGAAGACTACATTAACACCGATGAATAATGTCCAGAATTGAATTGAAGCTAATGTTTCATTATACATAAGACCGAACATTTTTGGTGACCAAAAGTAATAAGCTCCACATAATCCAAACAGCGCACCCATTGACAGAAGTGAAATAACTAACCTATCTAATTGTATATATCGTATAGGAGAGTCTTTCCCAAACCGTACGTGCAAGTTTCCCTGCATACGGCTCTCAACAAATCTATATTAACAAAAAATTATAGACCAGGACCATTATAATTACCTGAATGTACTTTTGAATGACATGATTGACATAGAGGAATTTGTTTTCTATTCATATTTATCATTCTTCTTGTTAAATAATCTGCACCATTATTCTTATTTATTTTTCTTAGATGTTTTACATGATGCATTTCTACATCAACCTTTGAATTACAAATAAAACATGGTGATTCTAAAATAGCTTTACTTCTTGGTAATCGATAAATCATAGAATTAATAAATTCAAAAGGATCATTAATTGATGTTATATTTTTAAAATCTTTATGTTCTGCAATTCTTTTGATTTGATCAAAACTTTTTGGATTAAATTCGACATCTTTGACTTTTTTATTATCTACAGTTTTATATGTTGTTAAACTGTATCCTAATTTATTTATTACTTTCTTCTTTGTTTTTAACTTAAGTTTACTTGCTAAAGTTAATACACATGAATAATATAAAATATAAGCTATTCTAGCTTTAAATGTTGTGTAATTTTGTGCTAATCTATAATAATTACATAAACCAGAACCTAATGATAGGTAATGTTGTAAAATTGTTCTATGATCTTCATGAATAAGTCTTCCCACTCTTGTAGGAATTCCTAATTTTCCATGTTTTGCATATCCTTTTTCAACTAATTTTTGAACAATTTCAGCTGTTGGTGCCATTAGAATTGGTCGAGTAGTGTTTCGTGATCGTTTATTTACTACCTTATCATCTACTTTTCTATGACTAATCACAATTGGTTTCTTTTCATCTGGTGTAGTTTTAATATAATAACCCAAATAATAGGCTTTATCCATTGTAGCATTAGTAATCTTAGTTTTATCCATATTTAGACTTAAACCTAAACTTATTGAAAAGTTTGATAAATCTTGTCTAATATTTTTACAATCTTCTTTTGATCCAATTACTCCAATTAAAATATCATCTGCATATCTTACAAAATTCATTCTTTTGAATTTTTCATCTTGGGAAATGTATCTTGGATTTTTATTGATTTCTCTCCAGATTTCTAATTTTTCAGAGAATTGGTTACATTCTGGAATTTTTCTTAATAAATGGGTATACATTGGATTTTGTCTTCTTTTCGTACCTTTATTAAATTTATTAATATAGTCTGTAAGATATTTATCAATCTTACTTAATGCAATATTTGATAAAATTGGACTTAAAACTGATCCTTGAGGAATTCCTTTTTTACTATTAAAATATGTTCCATTTTGAATATAACCTGCTCTTAATAATTTATAGATTAATTCTAGATATTTTACATCATTAATCCTTGTTTTTAAACTGTTAATTAAGAGATCATGAGGAATTGAATCAAAACATTTTTGATAATCGACTTCAATATACCATCTGTTCTGACCAAAATAATTTCTAATCTTCCAAATAGCAGTTTGACAAGATCTATTAGGTCTAAAACCATGTGAAAAGTCACTAAAACTACTCTCAAAAATAGCTTCTAAAACTATTCTTATTGCTTCTTGAACAATTTTTTCCCTTGGGGATCCAATACTTAAAGATCTTGTTCCCTCTTTGGGTTTTGGAATTTCTACAATTCTAGTAGGGTTAAATTTATATCTTCCACTGCCTAGATCATCTGATAATTTTTTAAAATAATTAAGATTAATTCCATCTAATGTTTCTTTATTTACACCAGCTGTTATGTTTCCTGGTTTATTTTTAATTTTATTGTAAGCTATGATTAATACATCAACATCTTTAATAATTGTTATTACATTTTCATTCATTGTTTGATGATCTTGAGTATTTATTTTTGTTAATTCTAATAATTTTGCCATTCCCAAAGAAATGGTTTCCTTATTAGGAGATTTGATAGAATCCTTTCCTACTTTTGTACTATAATTTCTTACAGATCTGTTAATAGGTACTACGATTCCTCCGTTGACTCAAGAGTTTCCTCTTTCAGCCAATCCCAAATTCCTATTATTAGCGATTTTATTTTCCTTAGGTTCTCCTAAAGCCATATAACAAATTGTTACGCCCCATCTCATTATTGTCCACAATACTCTTCTCACTACGTAAAAGAAAAGTACAGAGATGGCATACACCAAGTGTGCAGGGGAACTTCAAATCCCGAAGCTTTTTACAGAGTTCGTTAACCTAACCATAGAAAATTTATCTCGAACTGACGTTAATAATTCAATCCTTTCATCACAGGCTATTGTCCTCTTTGAGTTGGCCCCAAATAAGTTAGTGAAGTGATTTACGCATACAACCAATAGTAAATTGATTGCGTGGACAAATACGGTTGCTTTACAAATTAATTGCTGCAACTCCGCTAAATAATAGTTAGATGGCGCACCGTAGTGAAAATGAGCGACCACGAAATAAGTCATCAGTTTGTGTAAACTTCAATTTACAACTTAGAATTTAACATCGTTCACACGATGGATCGGACTATAACTTGTCTACCACCACAATTGTGGAGATCTTATAAGATTCATTTAATTTAATAAATTTTCGACTGCCACGTTTAGTCTCTACGGATCCTACTTCTTAAAAACTATAAACCTAATTAAGTTTATTATTTAAAAGGGTTACAGTGAATTAAGTTTGGTTTCCACGGTATTATCTTAACCCCTTGTCACTCTTTTTTGAATGATTGGATTCAGAGTTTAAAGACTTTACCGTTAGCAAAAATATTTATTTTTACCAAAAAAAGAATTTGATCTTTTTTTATGGTGGCATTACCACATGACACTTATTTATAACTTTGATGATTTTTTTATTTTTAAGCTTTGACTACTAATAAAGGATTATTTTCATAATATTCTTTTATCTTTTCTAATGTTATTTTATTATGAATTTCTAAACTATAACGATTAGATGATAAATTTTTAACTTTATTCGTGACATTAAAATATTGTTTAATAAGATCGAGCAGATACTTATCATATTTTTCTTCAATATAGAACTTTGATTGTGACCACTGATAACAACCTTTAGTTTCTGTATAACCTCTTAACCAAGCTCTAAAATGAGATGATTGTTCTTCATCATTTTTAATTAAAGACCATTTTTGCTCATTTGACTTAGTAATCTTTAATTGATCATTATATTTATTATTTCTTGCTGAAATAAAATACATTAAAGGATTAGAATTGTTTATACATTTTTTAAGAAAATCTAATTGACAGATTTTTCTAGAAGTTAGGAGAGGATATTTTTCAAAGATTACGAGAATTTCTTTGACTGAATTTAATTCATTTACTACTCAGATTATATCTTTCTTTTTGGTGAAGATTTTTCCACCTAGAATTTTTCTTATTAATATTAGTACAGAATAGTTTGATGAGTTATTAGGTAATTGAATTACTAATCTATATTGTAAATGAGAGTATTGATAATTATTGACTTGGAATTGACCTGATCCATCTATTACTCCTACTAAATAGGATTTAAGATAATTAATGTTTACTAACTGCTGATCTTTTTTAACTAATGTCTCTCCTTTCTCTAGATAAGAAGAAGATTTATTTTTCTTTGAATTTAATAAAACTAAAGAAAAGCTTAATAAACTTTCAACAAAGTTATTTTTATCCTTTAACGGATTTACCCATTCTAAGGGTTTGATAAATTTTTGTGTATCATGGAAAGCGATATCTAGAACTGAATTACTTAAGATAACTCCTGTTAATCCTCCAATAGTGAATAAAATTAAGAAACCTAAGGCATAAAGCATTGGCACTCTTGACCATTGTACTGAACCACCAGTTAATGTTGCTAACCAACTAAAGATTTTGATCAAATCTCCTTAAAAAAAGAGAATCCGACTGTACATTAAGCACCATTGCAGGCACCCACTAATGAACCAGTCTGTAGCGATAATTTACTTTACCGACGGTCTTAATATTCAAAAATATTTTTAACCGTTTTCATTAGTATAGCTCTAAAAAATATAGAATAAATTTTTAGTAAAAATTGCTTTACTCTTCTCTTTCCAAATTAAATTTAAGTTATGGATAAGGAAAGATATCTAATTAGAACTATATCAACTTTATAAAGATTAACCTTTTACTTAATTTACCATGTTGTATTATTTAAAGATAAAAATAATAATTAAGGTTTAATAATGGTATAACTAAAAAATTTTAAAGTTTTAAGAAAGAAAAATAAGTGTACTACTTAAATAAAAGTTGACATATTGGGCTTAATAAAAACCCGTTGGAATAGCAATAATCATAGTTGCAGCACTGAAATAGGCTCTTGTATCAACATCAAGACCTACAGTAAATAAGTGATGACTCCATACCATAAGACCAAGAATAGCAATACTTGCCATAGCACAAATCATTCCTTCTCTACCGAAAATTGGTTTATTAGATAAAGTAGAGATAATATGACTAACAACTCCAAAGGCAGGCATAATTAAAATATAACAATTATTTAGTAAAAGATAATGACTCCCATAAATAATTCTAAATGGATAAATTTTAAAGTAATAATAATTAATCAACATTAAAAAATATATGTCATTAATCTTTTTATTTTCAAGAGCTTTCACTCTTGTTAGGACTTTCTCTTAAATCACAACATAATAAGAATAACTAGGTTTTAAAAAGCTTTTTTTCTTGCATCTTCTAACATTTTAATATCAGTTTGATAATTAGATAATTCTAATAAACCTTCTTGAGTTAAATGTTTTTTATCTTGAATCAGTAAGTAAGCTTTTCTTCATTTAGAATAACTTAAGATTTTTGATGATTGTAAATGGTAATAATCGAAATAATTAATAAATTTTCTAGCTACAATAAAACTTGAAGAACTATAAGAGTATAAATTAATTGGTTTTAAAAAACCTTGAGTTCCGCCAAAATGTAATTTAATTTGATCTAACAAATCTACATTTTTTTGATATACTCGATAGTAAAATCGTACTTGTTTTCGTTTAGATGTTTTTACATTAACAAGTTTAATACGAAAATGACCATCAGCATCTGTAAATCCAGCTAACCAATGATTATCAAAATCATTAGTTGTATTTAATTGGAATTTTGAAATTTCTTCAATATTTTTTAAACTTTTAAATTCTAAAGGTAAAATATTTGAAAGATCATTTGTTAATAAATATAATTTAGTAATTTGATTATATTTTAAGATACTTCTTAATTTTTTATTAATTAATAATAATACCTTATTAATTGCTTCTTTATCATTGATTTTTAAAGTAACAATATTTTTATCTTTATTTTCAACTACAATACCATATCCTAATCTTTTTCTAAGATAATAAGCTAATTGAATATCTAATAAATTTAATGTAATAATTAAACTATTATTTGTAAAATTACCACTTCCATCAATTAAACCAGCTAAATAATATCCAAATTGAGAATCATTAATAGGCTTAAAATGGTTTTTAGAATGTTCTGAAATTTTAGATAAATTATTAGTTGTGATTTTGTTGCTTAAAGTCTCTGAGGTGCAAGCTGAGCTAGAAAAAGCTCTACTCTTACCTGCTGATTGTCTCATCTGATTCAGCATTTTTACTTTTTTAGTTAAACTTAAGTAGCCAAATCTGTATTTGCAAGACATTCCAGCAAACTGCAACATTAGGAGGCTATATTTCGCTAGACTTACCTCCGGATGGCCAAAGAACCAAAATAAATGTTGGTATAATACAGGATCACCACCACCTTCTGGAGCGTAGAATGATGTGTTTAGGTTTCTGTCAGTAAATAACATGAATAATCCACCAGCTAAAACTGGTAGAGTTAGTAATAGTAAAATAGATGTAATCATAATACTCCATGCAAAAAGAGGCATTTGATATAAACTCATTCCTGGAGTTCTCATATTAAGCATTGTAACAATCAGGTTTAATGAACCTAAAGTTGATGAAATACCAGTTAATTGTAAGCTTAATAGTGCTAGATCTACTGCTGGTCCTGAGTGAGAAGTAATCGTAGATAATGGCGGATAACAAAATTTTCCTTTATCATTTTAATTTTTTAGGTGTTACTACCATAAACCTTGTTTGAAGATTATACTCCATTTTAAGGAAATTAAAATAAATAAAACCACTAATCTCTTAGTGGATTGGACTATACCTTCATTTAACCCTTACTTGCTTTTTTGGATCTTTAAATTAGGTAATAAATTAATTATACGAATTTTACGCATAAGATTACGAGCTTTTAATAAAGAAAAATAATCTTGTTTAGTTTTTGAGAAAGATTTTGACCAAATACGATATTCTAAAGACTTCATTCCTTTCATTGTGTTCTTAAAAAAGTCAATAATAAATAAAATATTAGCCTTTTTAGTTGTAACAACTGTAAAGTAAGTTTTCTTATCTTTTACATTCAATGGTAGGATTAATGAAATAGCCTCTAATACAATTAGATCTAGCTTTTGTGTGATTTCAAAAGCATGTACTAATCTTTCTCCACCTTTTTGAACAATATTAAAACTTCCTTCAGCTTCTGTATAACCTACTAACCAAGATTTTGACATTACTTGTTGTACTTCTTTTTTAGAATTAATTTTGTAATTAATAATACCCCAAATAGGTGAAATAAAGTTAATAGGTAAAGTTTTATTTTTAATTTGACTAATCAAATTATCTTTTTTAACTGAAGTAAGTGATGAATCGTTCATGATCAAAATTGCTTGTCTAAATTGCATATAATTGAAATATTTGCTAGTAAGTAGTGGATTATTATCAAAAATAGGTAGAATATATTGAATAATTAAATCATTTCTTCGAAGACGGTATTCTGCTTCATTTTTATCTGTTTGAAGTATATTTACTTTACCAATACCTAGTATAGATTTAATATAATAAAGTAAACGTAGATTATAATTGCTTTGACCTACTTTGAAAGTAAATCTCCAATATCCTGTACCTTCTTTAGAAAAAGAAAAAGAACCATTGCCATCAACAATACCAATAAGCCATTGCTCAAAATTCATCTGTTTAGGAATTTTTTTGATATTGTGTTTATTATTCAGATTGTTTATATTCTCTAAGCTTTGATTATTAGATCCACTAGGATTAAATGCACTACGTGTAGTCTCTGATGGCATCATTAATTTTGTGAAATTATAATACCAGGCGGATTGTCCCCATGTTAGTGACTTTTTTACATCTAAAAAAGAAGAATTATTCCTTTGATTTAGAGTATTCACCTCCGATAGAGGAGTTTCCCGCATCGAGCAGTGTTTTATAAAGCTTTTTGTATTCCATAAATAATTATGGTTAATTAATTGAAGAAAGATAAAATAAACAAAAAACCAAGACAGCTTATCTTGAGAGATCACTGTCCAGCCAGTTCCAGGCCCTTCTTCACTTAGTGTTGAAAGTAGCATTAAAATTAAAGCAGGAGGTAATAACCAGAAAGTAAAATTATTTACTCTAGGATAAGCAACATCTGGAGCACCAATCATTAGAGGTACTAGGTAATTTCCAAATGCACCAAATAGTGCTGGGATAATGAAAGTAGGATAAGCTACCAGGTCTCGTTAAAGAACTCCAATAACTCTCCCCAAGAACCGTACGTGCGACTTTCATCGCATACGGCTCCTACTTTTATTCTTATCTCCTAATCAGAAGCTTCAATTTTTCTTAAGTTAAGACTATCATAAGTACCATTATGGATTTTATTATGACATGCTTTACAAACAGGAATTTGTTTTCGATTTAAAGTTACAGCTGTAGTTTTAATACCTTTTGGTTTTAAACTATTTTTCAAAGCTTTTACGTGATGCATTTCAACATTTTGATTTGAATTACAAATGATACAATTTAAGTTTAGTTTAGACTTTGTTCTCAATGACCAATAGACTTCTTCTAATGGTGTACCTGAATTAATATTAAATTTAGTAATCTGTTTATAAGAATTAGAAAGCTTTAATTTAGTCGATTTATTACCAGATTGTACTCTAATATAATAACCAAACTTTTTAAAAACTTTAGCACGACTATTTAAATTTAACTTTTGAGCAATTAATTTAGCACAACTATGTTGAAGAATATATTGAATTAATTGTAATCTACATCTATTTGCTGCAAATGAATAATAATTGACAAATCCTATTAATACTGCATTATAACGTAATACAATATCGTATAGACTTAAATTAATCCAACTTACTTTACCCATTGGTTTGATTTGACCTTGATTATAATCTTTAATAATACAGAAATTTTGATTAGCTAATTTTGATACTACCATCTTAATCGGAATTAGTAAAGAAGTTCTAGAATTTGAAATTCTAGATTTAATTCCTCCTTTTGAATATGTTTCTCCTAAAGGGGATTTTTTCGTTACAACTTTACTATCATTTGTTCGAGATACAATTCGATAAATTTCAGCACCTAAAAATAATGCTTTATTATCTTTAATGTTAGTAATTTTAGTTTTATCAATATTTAAATTTAATTTAAGAGAATCAGCTAAGAAATTTTTAATCTCTGATTTCAATTCAAGAGTTAAATTTAAACTACCATTAATACCTACTAAAAAGTCATCTGTATATCTAACATAATAAATTCGATATCCTGGACCTCCAATACTAGAAGGTAATTTAGCTCTTTCTGTATTAAGAGTTTTAAGTCTAGATAATTGATCTTTAGTTAAATAACCTTGTTTTTTACTTAACTGATAAATATATCCAATCTTGGATTCAAGTTTTCTATAAGGAGTAAACCTTCTTGAACTTGGACCTGAATCTAAACTTAATTTTACTTTATTTTCCATATATAAATCAAATTCATGTAAATAAATATTAGATAAAATTGGTGATAAAATACTTCCTTTAGGAGTACCAACCATAAGATCAAATTTTCTACTTTCTTTAACTTCAAAATAACCAGCTCTGCATGCTTTCCAACATAAATCAATAAATTCTTGATCATCAATTCTTTTAGTTAAAAAGTTAATTAGAGTATGTTGATCAATTTGATTAAAGTAACTTTGAATATCTCCTTCAATTACCCAATCAATTGCATGCCAACTTGCAACTTTTTTTAAAGCTGTATGAGTACTTTTATTTGGTCTAAATCCATGATTTGAATCTAAAAAGAATTGTTCATAAATAGATTGAAGAATAAAGACCATTACTTGTTGTACTAATTTATCTCTAGGAGAAGCAATACCAAAAATACTTAATTTACCATTATTTTTAGTAATATATTCTTTTCTTAAAGGTTTGAATTTAAATTGATGATCTTTAAGTTGAGCAATAGTTTTTTGAATTATTGTTAAAGGGTAAGAATCTAAACTATTATTATTTTTATCTAATGTAATACCACCTTTATTTGAAATTTTTTCGTAAGCTGTAATAAATAAATCTTGATTTAACATACCTCTTTTATAAAGATTAGTAACTTTTGAATTATTTTTAGCTTCTGTTTGGATATCAGTTAATACATTTAACCCTGATGATTCAAGGCTATTTGTTTTGACTGAAGAATAAAATCGAACTCCTTCGTCTTTTCTCATGATTAATGAGCTATATCCAGAATTTAATGGATTCTGATCGACTACAATGAGTCTTCCCTTACCATAGAAATTTCTTCCCTTAGGCAATGAACCAGTTCCATATGAAAGCCACCGAACCCCCTTAGGTTTCCACTCAATCAGATTCATCAATCCTATAGATTGATGTGCAAATACGCAAGTACTCATTAAATTTGTTCTTCGGAAACTTAATGTACGCATTATAGACCCATTACCGCAATGTCTATTGTCCATGCTTGACATACCTGATTTGGATTTAAACCAGTTTAGGTTTGACCATAGGGATTTTAGAGCTCTACTGCTTTTCATCTGTAGCGGTTTAGATTCACAGTAGTACTGTAGCATGCTATTGTCCTCATCATCTTTCGAATCAAAGTTAGCTACACTCTTTACTAAATATTGTACTAATTTAGACTCTTGGTTAAAGAACAAGCTTCCATATAACACAGATTCGCACAAGAAAATCATCAACACTCCATGGCTAGTAATGGCAACATTATAAAGTTGGTTGTTACCAGCTAAAAATTGACTACCAGGACCAGATAATTCCATTCTAATAATGAATGAGAAAACAGCACCTAGCATCCCAGAAATTAAACCAAAGAATAAATATAAAATCGCAATATCTTTAGCATTAGTAGAGAATAACCATCTATTTACATAACTAAAAAATGAATTAAATAAATTTGTCATAAAATCATAAAAAAAAAATATTAGAATCATAAAAAGTAAACAAACTATTCGATTAAAGAATCATGAACTCAGATTAATAACAAAAAATTACTAAAAAGAGAAGGAATAGTTGAGAACTACTTTGTAAAAGTTGGTGAAAGGATTTGAACCTTTAGATCAATCACGTATGAAGAGATTATTTTAACCAATTAAACTACACCAACAAAAATATCTTTAAAATGAGAGAACAACTTTGTTTAGGGTATTACAGTAACTAAACTTAATCAAAGGTAACCTCTTAAAAAGCTAAGCCCTTCTATAATGGGTTATCTAAAATAAATTAATTTAAACTTTGAAAAAATAAAATACAGAAAAAAGTAAAAAGCTAAGCTTTGCTGGGGTTATCCGAATTTACGTAAAAATAAGTATTAATAAATCGTCATAATAATTTAACTCTCATCTCCTTAAGCTCTCATAATAAAAATCTCTTATTGTCTTAACCTTCAATAATTGCATGAAAAATTAGAATTAAATCTTAAAGGCAGAAAATTTTATTATATATTAAGATAAGATCTTGTAACTTCCAAAATAAAGAAAAAATCCCAAAAAGTGAAAAACTGAAAATCTTCAAATTTAAAAAAGTCAATAAAAAGCCCAGCTCCGCTCGGGTGTCGGGAAAAATAAGTATTAAAAATTAAAGTAAAAATTACCTAAAAATAATCAGATTACATAAGATAAAATAATAATTGAAAGGCATCATCTAAAAATAACTTGTAAGTAAAGATCCTAAATAAGTTTCAATTAAAAATCTGAATCGTTAAGAGAATTAAGTTTTTAGGGTAACCTCCTGTTTTTGCGGGATAACTTAAAAAATAGATACCAGTAAATTATGAGCCCCGCTCCTGCGGGGGTCCTCCCCCTCTCGGGGGATGATAATTAAGAGATTGATAATCTAAAAAAGTGAAAAGAAGCACCTAATAAGTTAACTTTTTAAATTCCGGAAAGAATCTAAATTGTTATTTTGAGGATACAAGAAGTTATGGTAAGTTAAGGTCAATCCATTCAACAAGTGTTAGTATCCTCTAAATTGAAAAAGATAATTAGAAAAAAAGTCAATAATCGAATTATATAAGAGAAAATAATAATTGAAAGGGATAACAATTAAATTATGAGTAAGTTAAGATTCTTAATTTGTTTCTATTAAAATATGAATCCTTAAGAGAAATTAGTTTTGGAGAGGGTGATAGGAAATAATGATAATTAGTCGTAATACTATTAAACCTCTCTAAAATAAAGAAATAGTCTATTAACCAATTATATAATTAACAATAAACTATGAGCCCCGCTCCTGCGGGGGTCCTCCCCCTCTCGGGGGATGATAATTCAAGTCTTAAAAATTCAATAAAATCACTCAAGAGGAGGGATTTCCCCCTTTCCGGTTATCTAATTTGGTTTAGAAGGGTTATAAGAAGTAATGAGCCCCGCTCCTGCGGGGGTCATCCCCCTCTCGGGGCATGGTTAGTTAAGGTACCTCCCAAAATAGTCTATTCTCTAAACTTAGCAAAATAATTATAAAAACCCCATCTTCAAGTATATCTTCTTTGGAGAAAAAAATTCTAAAGATAAATTGAAAGAAATCTAATATCTTATGAAGCAATCAACACTAATTAATTTAAAAATTAGAGGGATTGAAGTAATAATACTATACATAACCATTTATTACTGATCTCTTAATAAAATATAATAAACTATATTAAAAGTAGAGTTAATAAGTCTCACAATAAACTATCATAACGCCCCAAAGGGGTTGGTTACCCCGGCTTCGCGGGTATAACTACCTGTGAAAACTCTAAATCAAAAATTAACTAAATAGTTAAGATTAATTAAATCTGATCATAGGAAATAAAAAGATATGAAAAGTAAATATCAGTAATTATTAAGATAAAAATATAATTAGAAAGAGAAATTGTTATTTTGAGGGATACAATAAACTATGACAATTTAAGGTAAGGTTAAATAATAAAAATGAATAATAATAAGCAATAATTACTAATAACAGATCCTAATTTACTATAAAATTTGTGAGATTGGAGAATAACACTATATTTTACCATTTGTCTTTGATCTCTATGAAGAAATAGGATTGACTAACTATATATAATTCTAGTAAACTATCATAACGCCCCAAAGGGGGTGGTAACCCCCGCTTCGCGGGGATAACTAATTATAGATACTAAAAAATAATTAACTAAATAGTTAAGATTAATTAAATCTCATCTTTTGAGATAAGTAAAAGCCCTTTATTAAATAAAAGTACGCCCCCTCCGGGGGGGTAACCCCGGGTCAATGTGTTTGTAACAATAAGTAATAATAATCAATCGTAAAATTTTGAGGTAATGTTTAAGAAAATTAAATAATTAATTAAATTGTTAGTTTTTATTAATGATCATTATTTTAAGACATTTTTAACTACTAGAATATAAGAATATTAATAAGAAATTATCTTTATTACCTATGAACACTATAAATTTAGAATAGTTAGGATTAAATTTTACCTGATATTTTTGAAGTTAAGTTATGATAACTTAAGATTGATTACTGTAGAGAGAATAATAAAAAAATAAAAATATGGGGGTTTACCTGATAATAATTATTCAACCGCAATTTCCACTACGGTTACCTTATTTCGACTTAACATTAATCGCACAGTACCTTTGGATTACTTCATAGAGAAAAAATCTTCGAGAAACTAGTACTTTCAACGCTTGACGAGTAGTTAGTACATCTTGGAGATAAAATTCACCACTACGTTATGATTAGTGATTACTCGCAATTCCTACTTCATAAAGTCAAATTTCAGACTTTAATCTGTACAATCTTCTAACCATTACACCATTCTTCAAATTTTCATTTTTAATAGTGATTGGGTTAAATTTTATATCACGTCTATAGCCCTTTACATAAGGATCATATTGACTTGTCTTAGTCCCTAATATTAGTTTATCACTAATTTTTAGAAAAATCTATTCTAAAAGGGGTTTCGTTAATTAATGGGAATTAACCTCATCTTACGACATTAACTAAAGACAGCCATGCAATACCTGATTTATAAAAAATAAATTACAAGCAAAGGTAAGATTTTTAGCGGAATGACTAATTAAATAACATGATTCACTGCGGATTTCCAAGACCGTCTAATGTTTTGGGTTCCAATCTTGCGATTTTACTTCCCAGGCATATTGCTTAAAGTCTTCACACAACAAAAGTAAAAAATAAATTAAATCTTCTGTTAGCAATAATCGTTTACAGCTTAGACTACAGAGGTATCTAATCTCTTTCGCGACCTAAGCCTTCGTTTCTCAACGTCAGTATATTATTGTAAGTTGTCTTCACTTTTAACAGTCTCATTAAGATTGTAAGATTTGATCCCTTATTTAACAATTCTACTTACACCTAATCAATACTCTAGAAAATTTAAGAATTTTCCGTCTACAAACGTTTTAGGCCTTTTTAATATGTTAAACGCTAATTCTATCCGTCTAACCGCTGCTGCTGGCACGGAAATTGGCAAGAATTACATAAATTCAGTATCAATTTTACTAAATTATTGGAGAAATCTTCACAAAAAGTAAAGTTTATCTCATCTAGATGACTAGTTCAATCTTTCGATCATTGACTAATATTCTCCACTGCTGGATAAACTAAAAGTTTAACTTGGCTGTTGTCTCAGAGCCAATGTGATCAGAACACCGATTAGTGCTATGATTACAATTAAAGCTTGTTAAGCCATTACCTCACCAACTACTAAAATTGAGAAAAGCTAGTCTTAAATCGGAAATAATTAGATCGTCCCGGAGGGAGGATCCCCCGCTGCCGCGGGTGATCTCCTTTAATAACTTTAGAAATAAGTATAAATCTAAAGCAGTTATTTGGCATTTCACTAAAAAAGCTTAAACCAAAATTTAAGGTCCATTCTTTTAATTACTCACCTGTACACCACAATTCAAAAAGAATCGTAAGATTCGCATGTGTTAAAATCTCTAGAGCGCGTTCTAACCGAGCTAACATCAAACTCTTAAAATAAAAAGGAAATTGAAAATACAATTACATAAAGGATTAGAATAATAGAATGATAAAATCTTCGAGAAACAAGGTTTTAAAAAGGTGTACAATAAGTGAAGTTCAGTTCAAGTAATCAATTTGTAATAATGTGTATAGAGCCCCGCAGGAGCGGGGGTCCTCCCCCTCTCGGGGGATGATAATAAATACCATCTTCTTGAATAAATATGATATGAATCAATTAGTTTAATAGTATAACCATAACCTATGTTAACTCTTAGTGATCCTTAAAATAAAATTAGATAAGGTCTCGGAGGGAGGAAATTCCCCACTTTGTGGAAGATAACTCTGATAATTATATCTCATCTCTAATAAAGTGCTGCTAATATTTTTATATTTTACCTTTATAAAATTTAGAAGAGATAACTTATGTTTACTTATAGTAAGTCCTACTGGAGGGGGCGTAATCTATTTAAATAAATAATATATTCACCTATGTATAAAGGGAAATAAATGAGTAATTTTCTTAAATGAATATAGACCTACTTAGAATGGCAATGATTAACTTATTTGAAAGTTTAACTATAACCTATGAGCCCCGCTCCTGCGGGGGTCCTCCCCCTCTCGGGGGATGATAACTTTAAGTGGTACCACCAAACTAGTAAATGTTTAATTTAGAGCCCCGCAGGAGCGGGGGTCCTCCCCCTCTCGGGGGATGATAATAAATAGTAATTCGTAACTATTAACGACCGCTACTCCGGTGGTTTAACCCCCCCTAAGGGGTATTAACTTTTATAGATTATCTTAGAGATAATATTAATTTAGTAAATTAGATTAAAGTCCCTCTAAGAGTTTATCCCTGTAAGTGAAATACTTCTCTTTTTGATTTTTTTATCAGTACTATAACCTATGAGCCCCGCTCCTGCGGGGGTCCTCCCCCTCTCGGGGGATGATAACTTTATGTATTGTTAAACAAAGCTTGTTTATAACCTTTAATCATTTTATGTTATTATTAGCTAATAACAATTTATATATATAAGTATACAAGAAAGACTCAGAATCATTTGAATTTATTTTTGAAGAGTAATTCTTTTACCTATGGTCATTTTTTGTCTTATTTATAAAAAGTTTACTTATAAATTATCAGTTAGGTCTAAATGATGATAAAGATTGAGTATTATTCCTTGAGTAGATGCACTGGTACCTATGATTTATTCTAGTAGTCTAATAAAATAAAGTTTTCCCTTTGATGAGTAAATCATACCTGTAGAATGAGATTAACTTAATTAGAAAGATGAGTAAAAATTCAAGAGAAATTATTTATTTGAGCTCTTTAATTATGATTACTTTGGGATTTAGAAGGGTTACAATAACCTATGATTAGTTATTATCCTTATAAAAATAATAGGGGGTTATTAAATAATTTTGATTTATTAGAAAATATTATGAGTTTTCTTCAAGCCAAGCTAAGAAGTCTTCTAATGATACTCCTTGTACTACAATAGGCATTGATGAATGTAATACTCCACATAGTTCTGAACATTGACCATAGAATACACCTTCTCGATCAATTTTTAAAGATACTTGATTTAATCTACCTGGAATACAATCACATTTTACACCTAATGAAGGTACAGCCCAACTATGAATAACATCACCACTTGAAAGGATTAATCTAATATTAGTATCAATAGGTAATACTAATCTATTATCTACTTCTAATTGTCTTAGAGCACCTTCTTCTAAATCTTCTTCTGGTACCATATAACTATCAAAAGCAATCGCTTCATTTTCATCCGTAACAAAGTCATTTAATTCGTAAGACCAATACCACTGTTTCCCAAGACATTTAACGGTCATACTTGGTTTTTGTACTTCGTCCAATAAATATAATAATTTAAATGAAGGAAGAGCTACCAAGATTAAAACTAATGCTGGGATTAATGTCCAAACGAATTCAACGATTGAACCATGTGTTGCATATTTATTTGAAATTGGGTAACTTGATGAATTATATTGGTAAGCTGTTTTAACAATACCATAAATAACACCAATAAAGACGAAAGTTAAATAGAACATAAGATAATCATTAAGATGAGTGATACCAACATAACTAGGAGAAGCACCATCTTGGAAATAAAGACCCCAACTTGAAGGGGCATCATTAAGAATATGATTAATGAATAACATGAGTGAATAAATTAAGAAAAATATATCAACTTTTAAAAAGTTAATCCCCCTTATGGGGGGTTAACCACCGCAATAGCGGTCGTTAATATTTAAGTAGTTCTTATTGGATTTGAACCAAATTGACCCTTATAAGGCAATTATCTCCTTTGATAGAAGAACTATTATTGATCATAGCTTATTGTAAGATATTTTAATCAAAACCTTTATTTTACATTGTCAAACTAATTAATATCATAGTTAATCCCCCTTATGGGGGGTTAACCACCGCAGTAGCGGCCGTTAATCCTAAAAAAATAGAGCCCCGCTCTCGCGGGGGTCCTCCTGCTGCGCAGGACGGTATAAAAATGCAAATAAATTAAATAACTTAGTGGTTTAAAAAAGAAAATCAGAAGAGAAGAGAAGATAAGTCATAATAATCTCTATATTAGGGTAAACTTACGAAATTAAAGAAGATTAAACATTTGCTTATGAATGAGTACCATTAATAATTATAGGTTATTATAGTATAATAATAAATACAAAAATCCCAGCTTTGGTGGGTTATCCCGGTTCTCGGCAAAATTAAATAAAAAAAATATTTATAGCCCTACTTGGATTCGAACCAAGATAATAACAATGAAGATGTTAGGTCTTATCCTTTAGACAATAGAGCCAGTAGTTAACATATATTAAAGTAATATTAAAAATAAAGGGGGTTTGATAATTAATAAGATGGATTATGTAAAATTTACTGAAATTACTTTTCTCATTTTAACTTTTCTTAGGAATTATTTTATAACACATAAATTAATCACATTCCAAAGGGAAGTGAAGGACTCTCTTTAATAAATTCCTTTAAAAGCCCCGCGGGGGGTTCAGCCCAGAGTGCCGAATATTGAGATAAATTCTATTATGAATTCCAAACTTTCCTTTTAGAGACTTACTGAAAGTCATGATCAAATTCAGTTAAATTATCAAACTAATGGAGATTCTTCCTGTGGAGGAATCCCCAGTAGAGACTGGAGATTCTGGTACTCGAAACCAGATCATTGTGGTGCAAACACAAGATTCTAACCAATTAAACTAAATCCCCAAAAAAATAAAGCTTACATTAATAAATCATTTAAGACTTTAGTGAATACATTGAACTATTTATTTGGAGGTGATAACCTTAATTAATGATAAGTTATTATAGACTTAAAAAAAGTAAATGGGGGTTATCTTAAAAGGATTTTATACTTAAGTTTAAAAAACTTAGGCAGCATAAATAATTAAGAAAGCTAACATTAAACAGAATAATCCTGTTGCTTCTGTTAAAGCGAATCCTAAAATAGCCATTGAGAATAAATGAGGTCTTACTGATGGGTTTCTTGATGTTCCTGAAATTAAGTTACTGAAAATTAATCCAATTCCAACTCCAGCACCACTTACTCCAATAGTAGCTAAACCAGCACCAATATATTTTGCAGCTTGGATCATGATAAAAAAATAAAAATTAAACATAACCTCTACAGTTAGGTATAAGTTTTGACAAAAATAAAACTTTTTTAAAATTGACTTAGTCTATGAATTATTACGACTATTTAGGGTTATTAACCCTATTTTTAGAAGAAATTACTGTAGTCAAATTACGGAAATGGCAGGATTCGAACCTACGATGAACAAGTCACAATAGCTCAAATATTGCTCTATAAACCACTCAGACACATTTCCAAAGCTAAAGATTACATATATGCTATAAAGAGAGCAAAGGCTATTTTTATTAGTATAGCAACTGAACATAAGTTAATGTAATGTCTTAAAAATAAAAGTCACCAAATATCATCCCCCGCTCTAAAGATAATATTTAAGCTGGAATAATTTGTGCTTATCTATAGTAAGCCTCGATGAAACAGGAGTAACCCGGGTATAGGGGTAATCTAATAATTTGAAACCCTCTTTGGGTATTATTTTAAATAACTCCTTCCTAGACGTAACTAAATTTAAGAAGAATTTGACTTGATAAAGAAACCTTTTTTGAGATTGATAACATTTGAGCTTTAGTTATTGTAACCCTTTTAAAACTTGGGTTACCCTACGGGGGCGTAATAAAATAAATTAATAAACTTGATAAAAGTCACCTTAATTGTAAATTAATAAATTATTGGATCAAATTAAATAAACGAAATAAATCCTAATGGTAATGACTTATTTGCATTGATCTTCATTCTTAATTATTAAATTTTTGACGATTAAACCTATTTCATTTCTTGACTTTACTAGAACTTACGAGAATCAGAGGTTACTACCTGTGGTACGAATGAATTATTATAATAATTTGTTCCTCCGTCCGGGACGAACTTAGATTAAGGTTAACCTTTTAAAAATAAATATTAGCACACTTTATAGGATTCCAACCTCTGATGAATAAATCAGAATAGCTCAAATATAGCTCTAGAAACTACTCAGACACATTTACAAAGATAAAGATTACATATATGCTATTTAAAAAGTTTACTTTTTGGGATGAGAATAGGAATTGATCATAAGTTAATGTAATGTCTTTAAATATAATATTTAGAGTAAGCCCGCGGATAGGCGTCATTTAATAATAAAAATTAATTAGTTTTGAAACCTCCCATTATTTATAATAATTATTTAACACTTAATTTAGAGTGATAATAGAAATCCTAATTTTGACATTTTTCCTGATTTAACCTTTTTTGGTGATTGACTGAAGACTTACATGGGTTTAGGTATGAAGTTTAATTAATTATGAAGCTAATAATAAGTTAACTTTAAAATAGTTATTTCATTTAAGTATTATCAAAGATTTTGACTAAACTAATACCCCCCCCCCCCCTATAAACGAGGGTACCAGGACGAAGATTGATTAAGGTTAACCTTAAAAAAAATAATATAAGTACACTTTATAGGATTCGAACCTATATCATCAATTTCGAAGATTGAAACTTTGACCATTAAGTTAAAAGTGTACATTGTGATGAGGAGAGCAGGAATCGAACCTGCGATCGGTTACCCTAGTGAGGCTACAACTCACCTCTTAGAACCAGCATAAGAATTCTCCCCTATAATTAGGAAAAATGGGAGTTGAACCCATATAATCTTACTTGTAAGGTAAGTGCTCTACCAATTAAGCTATTTTCCTTAAGATAAGGATGAGAGTCGAACTCATCTATCAAATTTTGCAAATTCAATTTCAGACCACTGAACCTTACCTTAATTTATCATAAGGGGGGTTAAATTAAAGAGATGTAAAGATTGATCTACTAATATATAATTCTGTATATCTTGGAAGAATATAAACTGATGATACATATAGCAGAATACTAAAAATTACAAAACCAAATGATAAAATATTTAAAAAGTATAATGGATTTAGTTGTGGCATATTTGTGTTCAATTTTTTTGGACTTTCTTAATTTCTATGATCATAACCTAATAAATTTTCTTTAAAGAGGCATTTATAAAGATCGAATAATTATTATTAAGAAAATATTTTGAGATTTAACCTTATTAAGGTTCACTTATTGGATAAAAAAGAAAATACTTAGTTCTTACAGGATTCGAACCTATATCACAGACTTATCAAGTATGTACTCTAACCCTTAAGCTAAAGAACTAAAGAATAAAAAATTGGGGGAATTAATTAAAATTAAAGAATAATTTAACTTTGATATTAACAGTACCAACTTTAGAAAGAATAGAGAAATTAGCTTGATCAAGGAAACCATTATTTAAAGAAGGGATAAAAAAGATAGGACAAGAACCTTTAGTAACTTCAATAGTATTACCTTTTTGAGCAATAATATTAGGTTTAATTAAATTATAGTTAATTTGAAGACCTTTAAGAGAAACTTTATTTAATCCGAATGATTGACTTTTTAATTTAGCAATTTCTAATGGTAAATGATTATCAAAATTATTTAAAAAAGAGATAGGATCTTTTAAGAAAGAATTAGTGTATTTTTTATTAGCACTAAGAATCCAAGCTGTATATTTAGCTAAAATTAAACTATCTGAATATGGTGTTTCCATTTCATAAGGCATTAATTTAACAATTAGGTTATTTGAAAAAGTACAAGAATTAAAGTTAAAATTAGTCAACTGTTTATAAATAAAAATATTAAGTTTCCATTCTAAAAATAAAAATAATTTCTCAGATTCCTCAGAATTCATCTGATTTAAATAAAAAAAAGGAAATTGTAAACCATAAATTACTTTATCATTAGCGTTATAGATTTCATTTAATTTAGCTTGACCTAAAAGTAAGTTAGGTTTAAGTGTAACATTTTTACCAATAGCAAAACTTTTAGAAGAATTACTAAAAAATTCAGTTAAAAATTTTAATGAGAATGATTGTAATAAATTTAAATTCATTATTATGTGTAGTAAAGTTATATTGAACACAATATACCAATAAGTGATTTGAAGGGGTATGGGAAAGTAAGATTCGAACTTACATAGTCTGAAGTCAAATTTCAGTGACTTACCTATTAGTCAATAACCCAGTTTGATGAGTTAACCATAAGTGATGATTAGTTCCAGTCACATTAAAAAAAGTCAAAATAGCTAAATTATTACATAATTAATCCTAATAAGAATATAATCAATTTATTATTATATTATAAGCCCTGGTGATTTTCCTTTAAAAATGAAAATTTAAGCTATATCTTGTCCTTTAAAGACTTGAGGAGAGTACAACTATTAATCATAAGTTAATGTAATACCTTTTTAATCTAAACTTGGTGGGGGTTATTTGTTTGATTTTGGTAATCCTAAATCAATTAATGTATTTCCTAAAATTGTGTAAACTGGAATTAGAATAAAGAAATAACTGAAATAGAATACTGTGGCATATGCTCCAATTGTGATGAAGACATTTTCCGGATGAGATCCACCAATCCATGCTAAAATACAGAAGTCAGCAACAAAACACCAGAAGAAGAATTTACCCATAGGGTTAAATTGGTTTCCTCTAATAGCTGAGAAGTCTAATAAAGGTAATAATAGTAATACTAAAATAGATAATAGCATTGCTACTACTCCTAATTGGAAGTTAGGAATTGCTCTTAAAATAGCATAATAAGGTAATAAATACCATTCTGGTACAATAGACATAGGAGTTTTTAGTGGATCCGCAGGTAGAGCACAGTCAGGTTCCATAAATCCATATGGATTATAGAATACCATGTAATTAATAGCTAATAAGAAAATAAACACCGTAATTAAATCTTTGATCAAGAAATATGGTGACATTGGCAATCTGTCCATATTAGCAGTAACACCTAAAGGATTAGATGAACCATTAGTATGTAAAGCGATTAAGTGCATAATAGATAAAGCAGCAATAACAAAAGGCATTAAATAATGTAAACTAAAGAATCTATTAAGAGTAGGGTTTGAAACTGAGAAACCTCCCCATAATAATTGCACAAGGTCGTCCCCAATGAAAGGTACAGCTGATAATAAGTTAGTAATAACTGTTGCACCCCAGAAAGACATTTGATTAGCAGGTAAACAGTAACCTAAAAAAGCAGTAATGATAGTTAATAAGAAAATAATAACACCAATGTTCCAAGTCATAGTTCTCGGTGCACGGTAAGACCCATAGTACAATCCTCTACCAATATGTAAGTAAAGGAAGATGAAGAAGAAAGAAGCTCCATTAGCATGTAAAGCTCTTAAAAGGAAACCAAAGTTAACATCTCTTCCAATTCTTTCAACTGAAGCAAATGCTAAGTCCATGCTGGCTACATAAAAACAAGCTAATAAAATTCCTGTAACAATTTGAACTACAAGAACACAAGCTAGTAAACTACCAAAATTCCAAAAATAACTGATATTAGATGGTTCAGGTGCATCAATCATATAATTATTAGCTAAAGCTAAAAACGGATTAGATTTTAAAAATTTCATAATAAAAAATATATAAAAAAGAAAACTGTTCAACTAAAATAAAGTTAAATTATTAACAAAAGTAGATACATAAAAAGAAAGAGAGAAATATTCTGCCCACCGGGCGGAACCCCCGCTCCCGCGGGGCTTCTCCTAAAATTACTTTTATCCAAAACAACTAAAAATTTTTTGAAAAATTTAGTGATATTACATTGACTAATCAATTAAAAGAAATGTAAGAATAATATTATGGTTGTTATTATTTATTATACTCTACCAAAACCTATGATAAGTTCAAGTGTCTCAAAAATAAAAGTTTTAGCCAATAAAAAATGTTTCATAATTACCTTAATAAATCTAAACCTATAAATAAGACTTAATAAATCCATTAGACAAATTTGAACATAAGTGAAAAGAAAAAAAATTATGTTCAAATTAAATTAAATTAAATTAAAGAAATATGTTAACTTTCATAGGTAACTGAATAGATTAAGCTTAATTAGTTTATTATAGGATACAGTAAGTAATGATAGTATTCAGTAACCTCCCAAAATCCCCTCTAAATAAATAAGTAAATTCTTTTAATAATAAGTTTTCATAATTCTTAAAATAGTTGATTTAGGTAAATAAAAATATTATACTTTATAAAGGTTAATTTCTTTTGAAGATTAACGAGGGTAACTGCGGTGGTTAACCCCCATAAGGGGTGATTAACTGATTTAAATTTAAGAGACTATCTCTTTTAGGGAGAGTTAGATTAAAAAGATTTGATAGTAAGCAATGGTAAGTTATTGTAACACCTCCCAACCCTCTAGTTAGATATATTGAATTAACTAACTAAAAAATAATTTTTCACTCTAAATAATGATAAGTTTAAATATACTCCAAAAAGGTTTGTTTTCTAAAATAAAAAGCCCAGCTCCGCTGGGGTTTTACCCGTGCCGGGCAAACTATCTCATAATTCCCTAAAGAAAATAAATTCATGATAAAAATTAAATTAATAAAAGCCAAGCAGAACTCCCGGGTCAGCGGGGGTTCCTACCTGTGGTACGAACGAATTATTTTAATAATTTGTTCCTCCCTCCAGGACGAGCTCCCACGGTAGTGGGGCTACTCCCTCCGAGTTTCCGAGTTTCCGAGTTTCCGAGACGAGCTGTTCCGGGCAAAATAGATTAACTTTCATAGGTAACTAAATAAATTAAGCTTTATTAGTTTTGATAGGATACAGTAAGTTATGATAGTTCTCAGTAACCTAATATCATCACCCTAGAAAGAAAAAAGTGTTATCCTTTTAATAGTAAATTAATATAGATATAATAAGTTCCAGAACATAACTCTTCTAAAATAAATTAAAGTATAAAAAGCCCTTTCGTGGGTTTTTATCGTTCAGGTTTAAATTACTGATAAAAGCTTAATTAGTTTATTATAGGATACAGTAATATATGATAAAGTTCAGTAGTAATAATTAATGTTATGTAAACTCTCAAAAGTTATTTAAGCAGGACGAATAAGTAAATGAATATTATTAATATGACAAATAAAGTGATGACCCTTTAGGACAATCTAAAATTCGGTTTTAAGGTGACTAAAATAAGATTAGAAATCAGTGCAATTATATAAATTTATCCTAGACCACAGAAGAATTTGAAAAGTGACTGGAACATATGGTAACATTTAGTGAAATATTAAATAGTTAGCTCCCACCAAGTGGGGATAACCTCCCTCCGGGACGTAAAATAGGAATATTTAGTCGAATTTTAAAGCTAAGTTGGTAATTCTAATTTATAAAAATTAGAACATAGAAACCTAACATTATTTTTTAAAACTCCCTCCCTAACGTAACTTAATTCTTTAGATCACCCGCGGCAGCGTGGGATCCTCCCTCCGGGACGATCTATTAGAAGGTAAATTGATTAAAAAGATTTATATAATTTAAACTTTAGTATTGGCACTACCTTTTTAAAATAATTCTATTTTACATGATTTTTTATCTTAAATAAAGTTAAGGAAGAAACTTTTAAAGAGAGAGAATAGTAAACTATGTTAAGATTTAGTACTTTATTTAAATACCACTTTCTAAGATATCACCCTTTCAATAAAAATAATATTATGATTCTCAAAGATGAATAATAGTCATAAAAATAAAATATCACATCACTCTGAACCTCTCAGGGCTCTTTAATAAGTTAGTTATTTTGATATAGTATAGTAAGTGATGATAACTAACAGTAATCATATTTAACCTCTCTAGAAATAAATTCATTTTTAGAATAAATTAGTATACAATTAATAATGAGCCCCGCTCCTGCGGGGGTCATCCCCCTCTCGGGGCATGATAAATTCTTAGAATGCCACATCAATATGGGATTACCCTTCTCCTATGGGCTAACTCTTATATATAGATAAATATATTTAAAAACCTAAATAAAGATTTAAATCCTCCTTTTTAAGATAGTTAATTTCTTTTAAGAGTATATAATAAGTTATGATAGGTTATTGTTAACCCTCTAAATAAATAATTATCTATAATAAATATAAGTAAATATATTGAGAAAGTTATTTTTATATGATATAGTAAATGATGATAACTCTCTGTAATCTAAATTTATCCCTTCTCCAAATAAATGAGTCAAATTCTATATAAGCCAATAGAATTTTATAAAATAATTGTAAAGTTAATATAATAGTTTAACCTTATATATTATACCCTTTGAGGTGAACTAATGAATCTTAATTTATTTTTCCTTACCTATTTATTTAAATGATTTCTATAATAAGTAAAGTTCATTTATTGTAACCCTTCAAATCCTAAAGTTTCCTATCTATAAATCTAAATATTGAGACTCTTGATTTATTTTGGTATTCAAGAAGTTGTGATCTTTATCTGTTATCTTGTTATTTTAGTAATTTATTAGTATATATTAATTATTACCTATTCATCTAATTATCATCTACATTGGATATACCACTTCTTATTAAGATTTTCGATAATAAGTAAAGTTAATAAATTAGAAACCTATTTAAAAGTTATAATCAATAAAAAGCCCAGCTCCGCTGGGGTGCCGGGAAAAATATTTATAAAATTGAATATGAGAGAGTAGGTTAAATATGTAGTTTAATAAGTTATCTCCCAAGAGTATTTTGAGCCTTATTTTGACTATTTAGGATTATTACCTATTGATTAACTCATCTAAAAAGGAATTACTTTTTTTAGATTATACAGTAAATTATCATAAGTTATAGTTAATATAATAGTATATGGAGTTTTCTCGGAGGGGGCGTAAATAATAAGATAAATTTTATCTCTCTAACTTATTCGGCTTATCTATAAGAAAAATCTATTTTACTCTTCTTTAAGAAAGAAATTTATTTTTAAGACTGTATAAGAAGTGATGATAAGTTATTAGAAAACGAATTATTATAATAATTGGTTCCGGGACGAACTCCTTTAAAAGTGGGGGCTCCTCCCTCGGTGACGAGCTTTCAAATTATTCTCAATAAGTTAAATTATTTCAATGATAAGTTAAATAAAAATCCTAGATTGAGAGATTTATTTATTAATACAGTAAGTGATGCTAAGTAATAGTTATCTCTTTTTTAAACCCTCCAGTTTGATCTATTCAATTAACTAACAAATAATATAATTTTAGACATTAAAGCTATAGGATATTTTTGATAATTTACTATTAATGATAAGTTAAAGTAGAGATTCCCAGCTGTGGGGCTTACGGGACGAGTCTAAATTTTTATTTAGAATTTTTATAAATAGTTAAGTTAGTTTATTTAGTAGCTGATCAGTTAGTTATCATAGGTTATTGTAAACCTAATTGACTATATATTATCCAAGAAATAAGAATATCTATTATTTACCTTAATCTTTTTTAAATCATTTGACACTATTAGATATAACCCCACTTACTTATTAATATTTTGACCGCAAACGAGAAAACCCCAGCCTTTTTATTATAAATTGATTAGTTTTTAACCACTTTTAGGGTGTTATTTTTATAAATTATTTAGAGGGCAAATTTAAAGATAAGTGAAAAAGGCAAAGTTATCTTTAAATTTAATTATTAAGTTAGCTACACTCTGTGTTGAATTCCTATAGAGGGCCTTATTTTTTAAAAATAGAGTATAATAAGTGAGCACCGCTAAGCAAAGTATTACCACTATTTTAAATATTAAATTAGGTAAAAATATAGTTTACTGTAATCAGGTAATCTCTCTTCTAGAGGGAGATTAAATAATCTCTGATCAAATATTGTAACCTATTCAAACTGATAATCAAATAAAAAAATAGAAATTAAGAAGATATTTACAACTTATAATAGGTTCTTCCTTTGGTTACTTTTTAAATAAGTATATAAGAAGTGATGATATGTTATAGTAAACCTTTAAAATAAATATTGTATTAAAAATAATGATAAGTTTTAGTTAACTAAAATATCGTTTATAATAGTATATAATAAGTAGTGTATTGTAACAGTCATCCCTTTCAATTTAAAGTAATGAGACTCTTCTAAAATAAATTAAAGTATAAAAAGCTATTTCATGGTTTTATCTCGTTCAGATTTAAGATAATTAGTTTATTATAAGATACAATAATATATGATAATGTTAAGTAATAATAAATAAGCTGTAATCCTTTTAAATTCATTCTATTTACATAATATTAATAGTCAGTATTTTAATTAGATTTAACTTTAAATAATATATTACCTCACTCTTTAATAAGTTAGTTATTTTGGAGAGTATAGTAAGTGATGATAACTCTTAGTGCTCCCTTTTAAGCTCTAATTCTTTTATAGAGAAAATTATATTTAAAATCCTAAATAAAGGTTTAAAACTTATTTTTTAAAATAGTTATTTTTAAGTGATACAATAAGTTATACACATAAAATCGGGGGTTATATCCCTCTAGGACGTAATCTTTTCTATGAGTTAATTCTATTTATAAACTTATAAAATTAAATAATTATACCTCGAATAAGGAAGAAAAATTTTAAGTTAGGCCAGAAAGGAATTACTTTTTATATATGTTACAAGAAGTTATCATAGGTTATAGTAATGAAAAATATAAATTTTATCTCTGCAACTCTTCTTTAAAAAAAATCTGATTATTAATTAGAACCACCCGTAAAAAGGGGGGTCCTCCCGCTCCACAGGTAGAATTCTATCTTTTTACCTTTGAATTAGATATATTAAATTTACTTACAAATAAAATTAAATAATTGTCTGTAATCTAATAAGTTATCTTTCCTCACAATCAAGGTATTACCCTTTTTTATATTATACAAGAAGTGATCATTGGTTCTAGTAATTAAAAGTATATATTTTATCTCTCGGATTAATTTGAGTTATCTATTATAAATAATGTTAAAAAACTCTTTTTAAGAAAGATCGCTAAGGAGGAGCTAATTATAGACAGAGTGGGAGATATGATGATAAGTTATAGTTATATATTTTGACATTTGAATTAGATATATTCAATTCACTAACAAATATTATTATTTTTTATATTACGCCACCGTAGGGGGTAACCCCCGGTTAAGTGGGGCTTACTAGAAGTTACCATAGCTTATAGTTAATCTAATTAACTCTATATAACCCAATAAATGAATAAGAATTGTTTTATTAGTTTACAAGAAGTGATCATAGGTCATTGTTAACCTTTTAAACTGATTATTATCTATAATAAATATTATTTATTTCATTTTTATAAGAAAAACCCTCTTATATCTTAGAATTTTTTGCCCTAAAAAGGGAAAACCACGTGGAACTAAGTTTTTCTATTAATTTTTTTATCATATCCTTCTTGCAAATGATCACACTGAATTGGATTATTTTTGAGAGATTATATATTTTTTTTTGAGGGGATACATATATGTATGCTTATGTTAAGTTATCAAACACAAAGTGGGGGATTACCTCCCTCCTATACGTAATCCAAATAAACCTAATATATGATTATTAATCAGTCCTATTTTTTAAATTTATCTTAGACCATATAATACTTTTAAAGTGACTAATATCTATTAAGAAGATATTTACAACTGATAGGTTATAGTTAACCTTTAAAACTCATTTTTTAGAATAGTAAGTTAATATTATTTATCTATGATAATCTTTAGCTTTACTCCACTTTATGGGGATTGACCTCACTCTGGGACGTTATCTTATAAGTTATCTTTCCTGGTAATTAAGGAATTTATTTTTTATTATGATACAGTAAGTTATCATAGGTTCCAGTTCATCTAAATCTGAATTTTTTCTCTGCAACTATTCTTTAAGAAATATCTGATAATTAATTTGAGTCATATCTTTTTACCTTTGAATTTGATATATGAAATTTACTTACATATAGATCTTTTTTGGTTATAACTGGAAGTTACCATAGTTTATAGTGAATCTAATTAACTTAATATAACCCAATAAATAAAACCCCACTTTCTAATCAAATTTTTCTAATAATTTGTTAAATGAAATAAGAAGTTAACAATAAATTATAATCACCAATAGTCACAGATATTAATTAATAAAAGATAAAAGTAGATATATATCATTTACAAGTATTTCATAGAAGTTAGCCCCCAGATGGGTCTTATTAGTTTTATTTTTTTAGTACACAAGAAGTAATGATAGATTATAGTTAAACTTTCAAACTTATTATTTTATAGAGATTATCCCCTTCAGGAGCATAGGGTAATTTGCCCATATGGTATATTATATATAATAGTAAGTAAATATTATCAATCACGTTCCTCTGAAACCCGACCCCCTATTATGCGTGGCTCTTATAAATAAAGTGATTTGGGCAATCTAAATTAAATATTTTATTGGAGGGGAATACAGTAATTAATGCTTATGTTCAGTGATCTAATCAATTTCTTCTATAATACTTTTAAAGTGACAAAAATCTATTAAGAAGATATTTATAACTGATAAATTATAGTTAACCTTTCAAACTGATTATATAGAATAGTAAGTTAATATTATTAATCTCGTTCCTCTGGTACGGGACCCCCGCTTCCGCGTGGCTCTTATAAATAAAGGGATTTGGGAAATCTTAATTTTATTTTTGATTTGTTTTAGGATACAGTAATTGATGCTTATGTTAAGTGATATAATAAATTTATTCTAGAATACTTTTAAAGTGACCAAAAATCTATAATAATATCGTCCTATCAATAATAACCCTCTCAATACCGCGAATCTCTAGTCTAATAATTATTATTTTAATTAAGTAGATTAAAAATAACTCATAGTAACTTAACATTGAATCTTGTATATTTAAAAAACACTAAATGAAAAAGAGATATTAAGTAATTGGTATTATTCTAAGAGGTAAATCTTTATTATCTATTTGATTTAAGTTCCTTATTATATATCAAGTTAAAGGAAGATTACTTTAACCTATGATAACATCTAGTGAGATAATTTATAAATCTGAGTAGGTTAAAAAATAACTAATAGTAAATAAATATCCAATTTTGTGTTTTAAATTTTACTCTTATTCACGCCTGGCTTACTCGTAACTGGGAAAACCCCAGCGGAGCTGGTCTTATTAAAAAGTTTCCTTATTAGATATTAATATGACCTAAATGTAAAAGCCTATCTCTGCGACTCTAGACAAAAGAAATATAAAGAAATAGGAGTAATTCCAAGAGGTTAATTGATATTTTTTAAGAGAACAGTAACTTATCATAACATTTAGTGGAATAATTAATAAAAGGTCAAAATCAAACCTGGTCATTAAGATAAATATTTTTATTTTCTCGCTTATCTATTTGATTTAAGTTTCCTTATTTGATTTTTATTACCATTACTATTCAATAACTTTTCATAACTTTGGGTGGTTTTTTGATAGTTATCTCCCACCAAGTGGGGATAACCTTCCCCGGGACGTTAGATAGGAATTTTTAGTCCTTTTTTTAAGCTAAGTAGGTGATTATAATTTATATTTAATAGAAGACACGCAGGTGAGGAGGTTACCCTTAGAGAGCTGAACATAGAAACCTAACATTATTTTTAATTAACTATACCTCCAATGAGGTTATCTTTTTTACTTTTTATTGATAAATACAGTAATATATGATAAAGTTCAGTAGTAATAATTAATGTTATGTAAACTCTCAAAAGTTATTTAAGCAGGACGAATAAGTAAATGAATATTATTAATATGACAAATAAAGTGATGACCCTTTAGGACAATCTAAAATTCGGTTTTAAGGTGACTAAAATAAGATTAGAAATCAGTGCAATTATATAAATTTATCCTAGACCACAGAAGAATTTGAAAAGTGACTGGAACTTATGGTAACATTTAGTGGAATATTAAATAGTTAGCTCCCACCAAGTGGGGATAACCTCCCTCTGGGACGTAAAATAGGAATATTTAGTCGAATTTTAAAGCTAAGTTGGTAATTATAATTTATAAAAATTAGAACATAGAAACCTAACATTATTTTTAATGAACTATCACTCTTATCTTTTAAACTTGATTATTGCTAAATACAGGAATCGAACCTATAACTTCGTACTTACAAGGTACGCACTCTACCAATTGAGTTAATTTAGCTAAAATTTAATCTATACTAAGAATCGAACTTAGATCTACTCATTAGAAGTGAGATGCTCTACCATTGAGCTATATAGATTTTATTAAGTGGGGGTTATTTTTGATTTTTTAAAGATTATCAATAATTAGCTTCCCCAAATATAAACACTTAAATATAAGAAAAGCCAAATAACATCACAGAAATGCCAGTAATAAATACCACATTCAAAAATATTATGATGAGTATTAGTAATTTGATAAGTATAAATATTATATAAAGAAACTAATAATAAAGCTGATCCTACAATAATGTGTAATCCATGTAATCCTGTTGCAAAATAGAAACTAGCACCATAAACTGAATCAGAAATAGTAAAAGGAGCATTCCAATATTCATAAGCTTGTCCTAATAAGAAAGCAAAAGCTAAAGCAATAGTAATATATAAACCTAATAGTGTATTATTTCTATTTTTAGCAATTAATGAATAATGAGCAAAAGTTAAACTAGCACCTGATGTTAATAAAATGACAGTATTTAATAGTGGAACTTCTAATGGATCAATAGTTACAGCACTAATACCTTTAGGAGGCCAAATAGCCCCTAATTCAAAAGTAGGAGCTAAAGCACTATGGAAGAAAGCCCAGAAAATAGCAGCAAATAAGAAACTTTCAGAAATTAAGAATAAGATAAATCCTACTTTTAATCCTTTAGTTACTGCTTTAGTATGAGCACCATGAACTGTAGCTTCTAAAGCGACATCTCTAAACCAAAGATACATAGTGGCAAAAAGAGAAAGAACACTAATAACGAAGAAGAAATAAGAATAACTATATCCATGTAAATAAAGAGGAGTAGATAAACATAAGAAAAATAAAGCTAGAGATAAGAAGAAAGGCCAAGGAGAATTATTAACAATATGATAAGGATGAGCTTGAAATTTATTAAAGATATTTAACATAAAATAAAAGAAAAGAATCTTAATTATATTCACTTCCATAAAGGATGATTTCAATAGAATGGTGAGAATCATTCACTAAAATTAAGATAAATAGTAATAGATGATGAGTTTAAATGAGCTAAAAAAAAAATCTCTTTTAGGAATATAGGTGAATCCTATTAAATGAGAAAATAACCTTTTGAAAGAGAGACAGTAACCTATGATAACTTCTAGTAGTTAATAAAAGTTAAATCTAGATGGGATTGAGATAAGTAATTATAAATTCCTATTTAAATTTTGAAAATTGATTACAAATATTCGAACCCCCCGCTAAGCGGGGTTTCCTCCCTCCGGGACGAGTAGTCATATTTAATCTTTAAAATAGATCAAATTAAGATTAGAATTCATTACTTTTAAATGATTACTTTAACTTATCATAACTTATGGTTTATAATAAAAAAGGCTCTTGTTGATTTTTATTTATTGTAATTTCTAAAATTCTCTTTGGTTTAAAATTAGTTGTTAATATAATCTTTTGAAAAGGTTATTTTTAAAATTAACTTATAGTGATTTTTCATAAACTCTTTGGTTTTTATGATTATAAATAAAATTAGATCAGATAGAGTGAATCCTGTTAACTGAGATAGTTTATATAATAACTTTTGGGTAATTATACAGTAATATATGATAACTTCTAGTAGTTAAAAATAAATAAAGCCCGGCTTTTAAAAACTTTTGCTTAAGAAAAAAATTCAGGTAATTCTAAATAAGATAGGAGAAAGCTTTATATTTTGAAATGAACATAATAACTTAAAATATCCCTTTAATAGAAGTAAAACATAACTTATAGTTATTCACCTTTCTTGGGGGAACCCGGGGTTATCGGGGCTTCTAAAATAATAAAAAGCTGATAGGTAAAATCTTTTATGAATTTTCCTTCTTAGATTAAAAAGAGATAAGATTGGAGCATCATTTATTATTACTAATATATATGTGATAAATAATTAGAGATTCCTATACAAGGGGTTTAAAAATGATTACAATAACCGATCATAACTTCGAGTGTCTCTTAAAAATCCTTAATTAGTTTTCTTCCTGTTGAGAGCCTCTTCTTCTAGAAATTAATTTAACCACTTTTTATGTTAATTTAAGGATCCCTACTAAACAAAAATATAGATTATAAGTCCCATTTAAGTAGAGTACCAATGGTAAAGACGAATTAGATTAATAACTTTAAATTGGTTAAAGATTTAAATTGAACTTTTAGAGAGGAATACAGTAATCTCCCACTTTGTGGGGGATTACCTCCCTCCGGGACGTAACCTATGATAACTTCTTGTAGCATATCTCAGTCAAATATAATTCCTATTTAATTTAAAAATATTGATTATAAACATTATAACACATCTTAACTTAGAGTGACTTAGAATTAGAATGTAAAGATTTAGGGTAATATATAGATATTTTAGAGAGAAGCCCCGCAGGAGCGGGGGTTCCGCCCGGTGGGCAGAATAATAACTAATCATAAGTTAATGTGATATCTTTAATCTAAAAAGACTTTAAGAATCTTCCTTTTAGAGAAAATATATTAATCACGGTTTACTTATTTGAATTATTTCTTTTTATTGGTAGTATTTGATTATTTTTATAGGAGTATAATAACTAATGAGCCCCGCTCCTGCGGGGGTTATCCCCCTTTTCAGGGGAATGATAGTTTAAGGTGTTTTAATCTAAATAATCTCATATATCTCCAGAGAGTGTGTAGATCTTCTTTTTTAGGAATATATAGGTAAATCCTATTAAATGAGAAAGTTTAGAGTAGGGAGGAATAACCTTTAAATGATGATACAGTAACCTATGATAACTTCTAGTAACACAAAAAAAGTAAAATATAGATCCGATTGAGATTAATAATTCAAAATGGCTATAAACATTATAACCCATCTTAACTTAGAGTGACTAATAATGAAAAGATTAAGGACGAATAATAACTGATTATTTTTATAGGAGCATAATTATTCATGATCATTTTAGGTATAATAATAAAAATTAAAAAAATTAGGTGAGATAATAAAATTAGTCATAAAAAACTTTTAAAATAGATCTCCGCAGGAGGAGATAGTAAATCCTGTTAACTGAGATAGTTTAAATAATAACTTTTTATTTATTATACAGTAACCTATGATAACTTCTTATAACTCATAATTAAAATTATTTTATTTTTAAATGAAAATAATAATTTAGCATATCACTTGCATCATTTATTCTTACTAATATATGATAAATTATTTAAGAGGTTAGATAGAAACATAATAACCGATCATAACTTATTGTAATTATAAAAAATCCTGTTGAGAAAAATGTAATTAAGTCTCTTCTTCTAGTAATTAATTTAACCATCTTTCATGTTTATTTTAAGATAATCTTTTTTATATTATACCCCCTATAAAGGAAATTAAGGGTAAACTTATTTTAAATTGGTGAGATTGAACTTTTATAAATGATCACAATAACCTATAATAGCTTCTTGTACCTCTCAAAAATCCAGTTGAGAAAAATGTAATTAAGTCTCTTATTCTAGAAATTAATTTAACCACCTTTCATCTTTATTTTAAGATAATCTTTTTCTAATTATACCTCCCACACCAAAAGGAGATTATGGTAAAACTTAATTTAAATTTAAGAAATCATAAATATAGATTAGAAATATTATTTAGTGGCAATATTATTGAGAAATGAGATTAATTATTATAAATTGGTGAGATTGAACTTTTATATAATATTGACTATAACCTATGATAACTACCAGTTACACCCAAAGGAAAAAAAAAATTTTATTTTAACTAAACTCATTAACATTATTTTGAATTTGAGTAATCCACCCCTCCGAGAGGGGTTAACTCCCTCAGAGACGTAACCTTACATATTGAACATATAAACTTATCATTGCTTATTAGAATAATTTGGAAATATTTGAGCTTTTGTAAAGAAGAATAATAACTAATCATAGCTTATTGTAACCTTTAAAAAACCTATAGCTAATCTATTTATTTGTCCTAAAGTCTTTTTAACTTTTATTTAACCCTCATGCTGGGTCACTTTTAAACTTAACTTGTTTTAGTTTTTCAGTATTTTTCCATTTTTATTGATTGAAGCCCCGCTAAATGGGAATTCGATCCAGAAGGCTGAATAGATATATTAACCATTATACTTTTAAGATTTGACATTATTGCTTATATGACTTTAGTCCTAAAGGAAGTTTATTTCCATTTTTGGGAGATATTTTTGAGAGGTACTTAAATTTATCATAGCTTCAGGTAGCTCTCTCAAAGCTTTTGATCCAACTTTTATTAATACATTATAACTTAATATTAATTATAGTTAGTTATTAAACTTAATTTAGATAAAAATTAGGGTAAATATAACTTTTTCAAAAGAAAGATAATAAATCGAAAAGATTATTTTTAAAATTAACTTATTATCGTTATAAAAGATCCTATACCTATTAAAAATAAGAGTAACGTGATAAATAATTCTAAATACCTATTTGATATTTAAAAGTTTAATATAAGCAAAATAAAGGATTTTAACTTAAAATAGTTAAAAATAATAGTGAAAAGATTAAGTGTAAAAACTTTGTCCTTGTAAGAATAATTAAGGTAATTATGAATTTGATTTGATCTTAATTTAAGGGAGAATAGGAACTGATCATAATTTAATGTAACACCTTAAAACTAAAAATTTACTTATTTGAATTTTTTTAGATTTATACTTTTAGCTAAAACTTAGAGTGATCGTACCGGAGGGAGGATTAACGGAGGCAGCGCCTGATCTATTGTTTTTTTAGGCGGGATAATAAAATAGATATTATTATGTCCACTGGGCGGAAACCCCGCTTCTGTAGGTCTTCTAATAAGTAGTAATTTAGCCTTATTTAATAATAATCAAACCCCTCGATTGAGAAAATTTGGTGTGATATTTTCTAAGGGGGTATAAGAACTAATCATAAGTTAATGTAACACCTTCAAACCTAAAAAAGACTTTAGGAATCTTACTTTTAGAGGTAATATATTTATCTCTCTACAGGGTTGACTTAAATCAGACGTGATAATAAAAAATATTTAATTATTATTGGTAGTTATTTTGACTTATTTAATAAGAATTTTAGCTCCTAAGACGAATAAGAACTTATCATAAATTATAGTGGTTATTAATAAACCTTCTGGTTTTGTGGGGTGGGTCCTTCTGCTCGGCATGACGATTCAGATTCTGATTTAGAATTAGATTAATCACTTTAAATTGGTGAAGGATAGAATTGAACTTTTGATGGAGATGACAAGAACTTATCACAAGTTACAGTGCCTCTTTTTAACCTTTTATACAATAAATTGATTTTTATTAACTTTGATTTTTAGAGAAGTAATACACCAAGCCCTTATTTGTTAGACATAAAGTAAACTGAACATTACTTATAGTTAAACCCAATTTAGCTGGTGTTACCCCCTAGGAGGGCGTAATAAAGATAAATAATAATTAAAGTCTCTTTGGATAAAAATTGGTGGAAGATAGAACCTTTGGTTTAAATTCTTATTCCTATGAAATTAATTTTTTATTGATTATTTTTTAAGGATTACAACTTAGAATTTTACTCCTTCACACCCAATTTATTTATTTGAGAGATATTTATAGATAATACGTGGTTATTTTGAGAAACAAAATTTGGTGGAATTTGAAGAATTTACTTTTTGAATGATTACTATAACCTATCATATCTTCTTGTAACACTAAATAAAGCTTTTATCGAAATATAGATTTTTATAAACTTTGATTTTAACTTAACTGATTAACATTATTTTCAATTTAAGTCTATTTGGATTTTTATTGATTGAACCTTGAAGATTGAACATTTAAACTGATCATTCCTTATTTTTCCCTGATTTTTCACATTTTTGAGAAGAGAAGCCCCGCAGGAGCGGGGGTTCCGCCCGGTGGGCAGAATAATAACTTATCATTACTTATTGCAGAGATATTTTAATCAAAGGTTTAAAGTTTAAAACGTCACCGAATGGAATCGAACCATTATCAGGTCATTAACAGTGACTTGCTCTGCCATTGAGCTACGATAACTTTAACGGAAAAAGTGAGACTCGAACTCACAAGGTTTTTGACCAAATACGTAGCAAGTATTCTTCTTACCAATTAGAAATATTTTTCCTTTAGTTAATTTTTGAGATTATGGGTCTGAAGGGATTTGAACCCTCATAATATCGCTTAAAAGGCGAAAACTCTGACCATTGAGCTACATTCCCTTTTGATAATTAGTATAGTAATTGATCATCACTTGTTGTAAGAGATAAAAACTGTTTAATCTGAATTTTCTTAGTAAATCTTATCTCTTTGAGATTTAATTAGCAGTTTATACTGATCCTTACTGGATTGAATCTATCTAGACAATGATTCACTAATTTGGAAAGTGTTCTACTTTCTTAGTTTAAACTCCAGTTAGAAATTTCGTACTTAATATGCTTTCAGTACTTAAGTTCCCTAATGTGGCTTCACTGCTATGCCTTTTAATTCTTTTTGATTTGCATTTTTAAGACAACAGTTAAACTATTGATTAGGCCCTTTAAATCCTTTCGTACAAAAAAGAGATTAACCTTTGTTTAATTTTTTCCCAGTAGATAGGAACCATCCTGTCTCACGACGGATTTAACCCAACTCACGTAGCCCTTTAAATTAACGAACAGTTAAACCCTTCCAATCTGCTTCAACTGGAGGATGGGCTGAGTCGACATCGAGGTATCAAACAGAGAATTTGATGCGAACTTTAGCTCTCTATTAATCTGTTATCCCTGGCGTAACTTCGCTCATTGAGCACATTTATTTCCATTCTATAAATGTGGATCACTTAACCCTACTTACGTATCTGTCCGACTTGTTGGTCTTTCAGTTTAACCTACTTTTGCTTATATGCGTTTCATTCTTTTTATTAGTTTAACAGAAGCCCCGATAAGCGGGGATTCCGCACAGAATATTGTTTTCCATACAATTTTGTGTAGATCTTTCGGATGCCTCAGTTATTTTTTATGAGGCCTGCGCCCCACAGAAACGACCACTCAATAAATGTCATCTTTTTAAGAGATTTGAGACCTTATTCTCCTTAGGAGGATATCTCATTTTTGTTGTATCAACTAACCTCTATGCTGAACAAAGGTAGAATAATATTATATAAATATAATGGTCAATTATTGAATATCGTAAAGCTGCCAGGGTCTTTCCGTCTAGCTGGGAATACACTGTATCTTCACAGCAACTACAATTTCACTGAGTCTATGATTGAGACAGCAAGCCTATCATTAATTCATTCATGCAGGACCGTATTTAGCGGACAAGGAATTTCGCTACCTTAGGACCCTCAGAGTTAAAGCCGCTATTTATCCTGGGTTCCCTTGAACTCGTTAAAGTCTTAAAAGTTAACCATAGGACATTGAGCAGAACTCACACATTATACGATGTTATTAATTTAACTTAGCAATGTGCTGTGTTTTAAGTAAACAGTTGTAGGCTTCTCTTTATTGAGTTCATTTTTTTGAACACTCTTTCTACCGAAGTAACAGAGCTAGTTTGCCGAGTTCCTTAATCATAGTTATCTCATCACTTTAAGCTATTCGCTAAACTCACCAGTGTCGGTTTAGGGTACAATTTAGTAACCAAATTTATTTCTTGATAACTTAAATTTTAATCATAAAAAAAGTTATGATAATTTGATCAAGTTTTACTCATCATAAAACTTAGAGATTGACTTTAATTGATTCGGTTAAGCCTTGAATCAAAACCCTTGAGTTTTCAGTGAAAAGGATTTTTACCTTTTTTTTACGTTACTTATGTCAGCATTATCTCTTCTAATAAATCCAATAGATTAAAAAACCTATCTTCATCTTTTTATAGAATGGTCCACTACCAATTCAATCATTAGTTAATGAGATTAAATTACAAAGTTTAAGTACCAACTTTTTAGAAAATTAATTTCAAAGATCCGTTGAATTTTCGACACTTATTTCCCTATAGTATAAATATACTTTAAAGATAAGTGAACTATTACGTACTCCTTAGACAATGGCTGTTTCCAAGCCCATGTTCTTATTGTATTAGGAAATAAACAATCTTATGTTCACTTAAGTTGGATTTAGGAACTTTAACATTTGTTCAGAGCTGTTTCTCTTTCGACTTTGGACCTTATCACCAAAAGTCTGACTTCTCTTTAAATTTGTATAATTTCCGAGTTTAACTTTGACCTTGAGTAAGCTTAATGCCCCCCATTAAAGATCAATGATCTAAGGTAATTAATTACTGTACACTATAAAAAATAAAAAAGAGAGCTAGCCTAAAAGCTATTTCGTGGACTACCAGCTATCACTAAACAAGATTAGCCTTTCACTCCTTACCACAAATCATCCAACATCTTTACAACGATGACTGGTTCGATCCAAAAAATCTGTTCATGGTAAGATCGTCTAGTTTCGGGTCTATAACTATTTACTTATATAGCTATAAGCTTGCAAATAATTATAACTTGCTGACCCATTATGCAAAAGGTACAAGATAAGAAATAAATATATTCCCGATCTTTGCTTATAAGTTGACTATTTCAATGCTTTCCCTCACGGTACTATTCACTATCACTCAGTTAATATATTAAGTCTTAGGAGATTGGTTCTCCCATATTCAAACAGATTAAAAATCCGCTCTACTTAATTACTTATCCATTCTAATAAATAAAATTAATAAATAAGATAAGAATAGACTATTAAAGATTCGTTCGCCACTACTACTAAAATCATATAAATTTTTTATTCCTAAGAGTACTAAGATGATTCAGTTCCTCTCGTTTAAAATATAATAAATTTCCTTATTTAAAGTACTTAATATTATTTAATGGTTTACCATTAGGAAAGAGAATATTAAAAGAATTAGCACCACTATGTGGTAAAAATCCCCCTTTTTGGGTAATTCACTTAAGTTTAAAACTTCCTAAAATTATTAACTGGTTTAGCAATCCATAATCAACCCTTTAATTACAAAATCAAAATCACCTAACAAAGTAAACAACTAAGTTAAAATAATTAAGATAAGAAAAAAATCAGATTAAACATT